AATGAATTGCCTGACAAAAGGAATACCTTGATAGGGTATAACATATAATTTCTATAATTATATTCATTATTAATAACTCTATATTATTTATTATTTATATTACCCAATAATACCTAATAATAATAAATAATAATATGATATAATTTTAAAACACTATATTTAATAGAATTAAACTATCTCCAAAAGAATCAAAACCTTTTATGCATCTTACACTAAAATATAAAAAAGATAAGCTAATCAAGCTTTTAGGTTCATACCCTGCATATAAAGGTATAAATCCTTTTCTTTTTAATTTTAAAAAATTCTTATAAAATATTATTTTTATATACACTTTTTTTGGGTACCCTAATTAGAATTAGAGCTAACTCATGATTTAGCATCTGAATAGGATTAGAAATTAATTTATTGTCTTTTATCCCTTTGACAATAAAGTATAATAATCTTTACTCATCAGAAGCTTCATTAAAGTACTTCTTAACTCAAGCCTTAGCTTCCAGATTATTATTATTTTCTATTATTTTTTTCTACATATTTTTTTTAAAATCAAACTTAACTTATATAAATCTTATAAATATTTTATTTAGATCAATTTTAATAATAAAAATAGGTATAGCTCCCTTTCATTTCTGATTTCCTATTGTTATAGAAGGGCTAAACTGAATAAATAACGTTATTTTAATAACTTGACAGAAACTAGCTCCTTTAATCTTACTCTCTTACTGTATAAACTTTTATATATTTATTTTTTCAATTCTTCTATCCACCATTTTTGGAGCAATAGGGGGTCTTAACCAAACATCCCTTCGAAAACTAATAGCTTTCTCTTCTATTAATCATCTAAGATGAATAGTTGCCGGAATCATAAATAACCAAAATATTTGAAAAATTTATTTTATTTTATACTGTTTATTATCTCTTTCTATTATCTTAATTTTTAATAATTTTAAACTTTTTAATTTAAATCAAATTTTTTCTATCTTAAATCATAAAAATCTAATTAAAACTATTATTTTTATCCCTCTCTTATCCCTAGGGGGACTCCCCCCATTTACAGGATTTTTCACAAAATGAATTATTATTGAACATTTAATATCTATAAATTTAATAATCTTATTATTAATTATAATCTATTTTACATTAGTAACTTTATTTTTTTATTTACGAATTACTTATTCTGCCATTTTATTAAATTATAATGAAATATCATGACATTATACTTCATCATTTTTTAATGTAAAAAATTTTTATACATTAATAATTTTAAATTTTATTTCTATTTTTGGGCTATTTTTTATTAATTTATTATTTTATTTTTTATAATTAATTTTTAATCAAAGTAATATTCAAATATGTCCACATATTAAACATGTACTGTAAACCAATCTTTTAATTAAAACTTTAAGTTAAATAAACTAATAGCCTTCAAAGTTATAAATAAAAGTAATTATTCTTTTAAGTTTTATTTAATGTTAATCCTATTTTCTATTTTAATTTTTTTAATTAAAAATTTTTAAAGTTTAATAAAACTTTAATAAAAAAATTATTCCTTTAGAATTGCAGTCTAATGTCATTAAATATGACTATAAAGTCTAATAACAAAAATAAAATTTAACTAAACTTTTACTTACTCATTTCATCCATATAATGCTTAGTAACTTATGATTAAAAAGAAATTTATTCTTATATATAGATTTACAATCTATCACTTTTATCAGCCATTTAATCAATATTAAAATAATATAAAATATAATAAACAATAAATATTTTTTGCAACAATGATTATTTTCCACAAATCATAAAGATATTGGTACATTATATTTTATTTTTGGAGCTTGATCTGGGATAGTAGGAACTTCTTTAAGTATGTTAATTCGTGCTGAATTAGGACACCCAGGAACTTTTATTGGAGATGACCAAATTTACAATGTAATTGTTACAGCACACGCTTTTGTCATAATTTTTTTCATAGTTATACCTATTTTAATTGGAGGATTTGGTAATTGATTACTTCCGCTAATACTTGGGGCTCCTGATATAGCCTTTCCCCGAATAAATAATATAAGATTTTGGCTATTACCCCCCTCTCTTTCACTTCTTCTTTCTAGTTCAATTGTAGAAAATGGGGCAGGAACAGGTTGAACTGTGTACCCCCCACTTTCATCAAGTATTGCTCATAGAGGAGCATCTGTAGATTTAGCTATTTTTTCTTTACATTTAGCAGGAATCTCTTCAATTCTAGGATCAGTTAATTTTATTACAACCGTTATTAATATACGATCAAAAGGAATTACTCTTGATCGCATACCTTTATTTGTATGATCTATTGTAATTACAACGGTCCTCTTACTTTTATCTCTTCCTGTACTAGCAGGAGCCATCACTATATTATTAACAGATCGGAACTTAAATACATCCTTCTTTGACCCTGCTGGAGGAGGAGACCCTATTTTATATCAACACTTATTTTGATTTTTTGGACATCCTGAAGTGTACATTTTAATTTTACCCGGATTCGGAATAATTTCTCACATTATTAGACAAGAAAGTGGAAAAAAAGAAACTTTCGGAACTTTAGGAATAATTTATGCAATACTAGCTATTGGTCTTTTAGGATTTATCGTTTGAGCCCATCACATATTTACTGTAGGAATAGACGTAGATACTCGTGCTTACTTTACCTCTGCCACAATAATTATTGCTGTGCCAACAGGAATTAAAATTTTTAGTTGACTAGCAACTCTACACGGAACACAAATTAACTACTCTCCTTCAATCTTATGGGCATTAGGATTTGTTTTTTTATTCACAGTTGGGGGAATTACAGGAGTAATTTTAGCTAATTCTTCTATTGATGTTATTTTACATGACACTTATTACGTTGTAGCTCATTTTCATTATGTTCTATCAATAGGAGCAGTATTTGCCATTATAGCAGGATTTGTCCACTGATACCCATTATTAACAGGACTTACTTTAAATGAAACATGATTAAAATCACAATTTGCCATTATATTTTTTGGAGTTAATTTAACATTTTTTCCTCAACATTTTTTAGGATTAGCAGGGATACCTCGACGATACTCAGATTACCCTGACGCCTACACAGCCTGAAATATTATTTCAACACTAGGGTCTACAATTTCAATAATTGGTACTTTATTTTTTATTTTTATTATTTGAGAAAGTTTCTCAACACACCGAAATCAAATTTTTCCCCTACAATTTAATTCATCAATCGAATGATACCAAAATTTACCCCCAACAGAGCACTCTTATAATGAATTACCTTTACTAACTAATTAAATATAACTCTCACATAAAATTAATTTTTTAAGATATAAAATCTAATATGGCAGAATAGTGCCATGAATTTAAGCTTCATATATAAAGTAATAACACTTTTATTAGAAAATAAATTAACAAATGACAACATGATCAAGTTTAGGTATACAAGACAGAAATTCTCCTATTATAGAACAATTAAATTTTTTTCACGACCATGCTTTATTAATTTTAATCTTAGTAACTTCATTAGTTAGATACTTAATAGGAATATTATTTTTTAATAAATTAAATCACCGTTTCCTACTTCACGGTCAAACTATTGAAGTGATTTGAACAATTTTACCAGCAATTGTGCTATTATTTATTGCTTTCCCATCACTACGAATTCTTTATTTATTAGATGAAATTAATGCCCCCTCTCTTTCAATTAAAACAATTGGTCATCAATGATACTGAAGTTATGAATATTCTGACTTTAAAAATATTGAATTCGACTCATACATAATCCCCACTAATGAAATAAATATAGACTCTTTTCGTCTTTTAGATGTAGATAATCGAATTATTTTACCCACTAATAATCAAATCCGAATTCTCGTAACTGCTACAGACGTCCTACATTCATGAACTATCCCCTCTTTAGGAGTAAAAATTGATGCAACTCCTGGCCGATTAAACCAAACTAACTTTTTCATTAATCGACCTGGCCTTTTTTTTGGCCAATGTTCAGAAATTTGTGGGGCTAATCACAGATTCATACCTATTGTAATTGAAAGAATTCCAACAAATCATTTTATTAAATGAGTTTCTAATATAATTTAAATAAACCTTTTATTAAAACAATTAAAACTCAATAATTTAAAATATTAATAATCTAATTCCCCCTCACCCTATACAAGACACAATTATCATTAGATGACTGAAAAGCAAGTAATGGTCTCTTAAACCAAAATATAGTAAAATAGTGTTTACTTCTAATGAATTTTAAAAATAAATAATTTAAATAATATATATATATATATATATATATATTATAAAAAATAATACCTTATATTATATTAAACAATTTATTTTTAAATAAATCTATTATATTCAATAAAAGTCAAATAATCTCATACATTAAATACTCCCGGTAAAGTAAATATATATATATATATATATATATATATATACATATATATATATATATGTAGAAAAAATTAGTTAAACACGATAACATTAGATTGTCAAGCTAAAATTATTTAAAATATAAATATTTTTTAATTCCTCAAATATCTCCTATAATATGAACCCTTTTATTTGTCTTTTTTATCTCATTATTTTTATTATTTAATATCTTAAATTACTTTAATTTTCTCCCAGAATTTTTCTCATCGAAAACAAGCCAACCTCTTGTTAAAAATCACTCGCTAAATTGAAAATGATAATGAACTTATTCTCAATTTTTGATCCTTCAACAAATATCTTAAACCTTTCATTAAACTGACTAAGAACTTTTTTAGGAATTCTATTTTTACCTATACTTTTTTGATTCTTACCTTCTCGTTTATCCCTATTTTGAAATAAAATCTTTATCACGCTTCATAAAGAATTTAAAATATTAATTGGCACGCAAAGTTTTAATGGAACTACTTTTATATTTATTTCTTTATTTTCTTTAATTCTTTTTAATAACTTCTTAGGGTTATTCCCATATATCTTCACTAGAACAAGTCATATAACAATTACGCTATCATTAGCTTTACCCCTATGATTAAGTTTCATACTATACGGTTGAATTAACAATACAAAGCATATATTTGCCCACCTAGTACCACAAGGGACCCCTCCAGTTTTAATACCTTTTATAGTTTTAATTGAAACTATTAGCAATGTAATTCGACCAGGTACTTTGGCCGTTCGACTCTCTGCTAATATAATTGCTGGACATTTGTTATTGACTCTTTTAGGAAATACAGGAAATTCAATATCTTCTATAATAATTAGTGTTTTAATTATTGCCCAATTACTTCTTTTAACCCTTGAAACCGCAGTAGCAATTATTCAATCTTACGTTTTTACAATCTTAAGAACCTTATACTCAAGAGAAATTATTTAACTCTAATTAACCTTTAAATTAACTTTTAACTTTTAAAATGATAACACACGCAAATCACCCATATCACCTAGTAGATTATAGCCCATGACCTCTAACTGGGGCAATTGGCGCTTTAACTTTAACCGCTGGGTTAACAAAATGATTCCACCAATATGAAATCAGCCTTTTTTTATTAGGAAATTTTATTACTATTTTAACTATAATCCAATGATGACGAGATGTATCCCGAGAAGGAACTTTCCAAGGATTACACACACTTCCAGTTACATTAGGGTTACGATGAGGTATAATTTTATTTATTGTTTCTGAAGTATTATTTTTTGTTAGTTTTTTTTGAGCCTTTTTTCATAGTAGTCTTTCTCCAACTATCGAACTAGGAAAAATATGACCTCCAATAGGTATTGTCCCCTTTAACCCATTTCAAGTACCCCTATTAAATACTGCTATCTTACTATCCTCAGGGGTTACTGTAACTTGAGCACATCATAGCTTAATAGAAAATAACCATTCACAAACCACTCAAGGATTATTTTTTACAATTTTATTAGGAATCTACTTCACATCTCTACAAGCTTACGAATATATTGAAGCATCTTTTACTATTGCTGACGCAATCTACGGATCTACATTTTTTATAGCCACAGGATTTCATGGAATTCACGTTCTAATTGGAACCACATTTTTAACAATTTGTCTAATCCGACACCTTCAAAACCATTTTTCTAAAAACCATCACTTTGGGTTCGAAGCTGCTGCTTGATACTGACATTTTGTAGATGTTGTATGACTTTTCTTATTTATTTCAATTTATTGATGAGGAGGATAAACAAAATTTTAATTAAACAATTTGTGAAGTACCAAAAATAAACCCTCTTAATTACACAAAAAATTTTATTTATATAGTATATTAAGTATACATGACTTCCAATCATGAGGTTTAATTATAGATTAATATAAATAATTATAAATTTATGATTAATATCTTGCTTAATTTTTATTATTGCCACAATTGTTATACTTTTATCTACCCTTTTATCAAAAAAAAAAGCATCCGATCGAGAAAAACTCTCCCCTTTTGAATGTGGATTCAACCCATTTAACTCTTCTCGCCTTCCTTTTTCTATTCGATTTTTTTTAATCGCTATTATCTTCTTAATCTTTGATGTAGAAATTGCCTTAATTTTACCCATAATTATTTCATTTAAAACATCTAACATACTAATTTGAATTTCAACAAATTTTATTTTTATTGTAGTTTTAATTGTAGGACTATACCATGAATGAAACCAAGGATCTTTAAATTGATCATTTTAATATACATATATATATATATATATATATATATGTGTGTGTGTATATATAATAACCATAAAAATATTTTAAATAAAAGAATATAGTTAATTATAACATTTGATTTGCATTCAAAAAGTATTAGACAATCTAATTATTCTTACCTTTAAACTTTATAACAAAAATAAGAAACAAATTAATTGTAATTAGTTTCGACCTAATTTAAGATATTAAATTATCCTTATTTTAAACTAATTTAATTGAAACCAAAAAGAGGTATGTTACTGTTAATAACACAAATGGGATTTAATCCCCAATTAAAGAAATATGGAATTCAAGAAAAAGCTGCTAACTTTTATCTTTAATGGTTTAAGTCCATTTATATTTCTATTTTATATAGTTTAAAATAAAACATTATATTTTCATTATAAAAAAAAAGAAACCTCTTTTATAAAATTAATAAATAAATTTAATTAAATTAAATTTAATTAATGACTTAATTTAATTAATGACTTAATTTAATTAATGACTTAATTTAATTAATGACTTAATTTAATTAATGACTTAATTTAATTAATGACTTAATTTAATTAATGACTTAATTTAATTACCTAAACTAATTTAATAAAATAAAAATATAGTAATATACTATAAATTTAAAATTAAAATTAGTAAGATTATTTAAGAATTACAATAATTTCCCTAGCTGCTTCAAAACCATACTCTAAATATAAGCCACTTAAATATTTAAATTTAAACCCAATAAATTTATATTGCTATTTATAATTTATACCTTTATAAAATATAAATATACAAAAATAGCCTCCCCACGAGCCTATAACACAAAAATAAACATAAAAAGATACACAAAAATTTTATTTTAATTAAATATAAAAATAAACCATATTTTTTTATAAAAATAAAACTAAAAAAACTAAAATTATAAACCATAAAGACAACAGTGTTAAATGAATTTTTAAATTATTAAACTGAAAAATTTGAACAAACTTAGAAAGAACAGAAAAATTATTAAAAATTTGTTGAGAACCAAAAAATTCAACCCACCCTTGATCTAAGTACTTAAACAATTTAAAACTAAAAGAAATAGGATAATAAACAATTCCCATTGTCGAAATAGCAGGCATAAACCATATCGAACAAGAAAAAAAAGAAAATAAATAAAAATTTATTGATTTATTTAAAGAAAAGAAAGATAAATTAGAACATAAGTAACCAATTAATCCCCCAATAATACATACCCCTAAAATAGAGAACTTATAAATTAAAGTTATACATATCATAAAACTATAAGGAAAAATTAATCAATTTAACATTGAACCACCAATAATAGCAAAAACTAAAAGACCAAATATTCTTTTTATTATAATAACTCTACTATCATTAAGAATATTCATTGAAAAAGACATATTTATAGGTAAAATAAACAAATAATAAAATAAACGAAATGAGTAACTAACTGTCAATCCTGTAGAAAAAAAAAATAAAAAAAAAACAAATAAATTAACTTGAGAAACCAACACCATCTCTAAAATAATATCTTTTGAATAAAACCCAGCTAAAAAAGGAAATCCACACAAAGCTAAATTAGCAACATTTAAACAAGAAGAAGTGAAAGGCATATAAATAGACAATATCCCCATATCTCGAATATCTTGAGATCCCTTTATATTATGAATAATCGCTCCTGCGCATATAAATAATAAAGCCTTAAATAAAGCATGTGTTAATAAATGAAAAAAAGCTAATTTTACAAACCCAAGAGCTAAAATACTTATTATCAACCCTAACTGACTTAAAGTAGAAAGAGCAATAATTTTTTTTAAATCAAATTCAAAATTTGCACCTAATCCCGCTATAAATATTGTCAGTCCAGAAATTAATAACAAAAACTTTCTTAACAGAGTATCAAAAAATAATAAATTAAAACGAATTAATAAATAAACCCCTGCTGTTACTAAAGTAGAAGAATGAACTAAAGCTGACACAGGGGTAGGGGCTGCTATAGCAGCAGGCAACCAAGAAGAAAAAGGAATCTGAGCTCTCTTAGTCATTGCTGCAAAAATCACTATAAAACAAATAACTTGCATTTCAAAATCAAACTTTATAAATTCCAAATAAAATAAAAAATTCCATCTTCCATAATTTAATATTCAAGCAATAGATATTAATAAAGCCACATCCCCTAACCGATTTGATAAAGCAGTTAATATCCCCGCATTAAAAGACTTCACATTTTGATAATAAATAACTAAACAATAAGATACAAGTCCTAAACCGTCTCACCCCAACAAAATACTAATTAAATTAGGACTAATAATTAATATTATCATAGAAAAAACAAATAATAGCACTAAAATAATAAAACGATTAATAAAAACATCCCCTAATATATAATCTTTTCTATAATAAATAACTAAAGAAGAAATAAATAAAACAAAAGATATAAATAACAAACTAATTCAATCTATAATAACAGTTATAATTATCATGTTACTATTAATTCTAAAAATTTCCCACTCAAAAAAATAAACTAAATCATAAACTAGAAATAGTAACCCTCTAAAAAAGCAACTCATTCTGCAAAAAAATAAAAAGATAAAAGATAAAAAACAAATAGAAATAAATTCCACGATTTAAAATAAATTTTTTTATATCTTTGACACCACAAATCAAAATTTTTTCATAAACTATTTAAATAATAAATTTCTAATAATAATAATAATTAATATATAATAATTTTAATAAAACATTTAAAATATAAAAACTATTAAATCTCTTTTTAAAATTAAAAAATTAACAGGCAATCAATGTAATAAAAGAATTAAATACTCACGATTTAATGCAAAAGAAAAAGAATAATTTCTTGAACTAAACTTACCATGTTGACTATAAGAATATAGATATAATGAATAAGCAGCACTGAAAAAAGAAATAAAAATTAATATTAATATGGCATATTTAGACCACCCTACAACTCTATTTAATAGACCGATTTCTCCTAATAAATTCACAGAAGGAGGAGCTGCCATATTGCTAGAACATAATAAAAACCACCATATAGAGATTCTAGGCATAAATCTCAACATCCCTTTATTAATTAAAAGACTTCGTCTTCCTAATCGCTCATAAAACAAATTAACTAAAAAAAATAAACCTGAAGAACACAATCCATGCGCAATCATTAAAGAAAATGAAAATCCCCATCCTCATCTTAATAAAACTATCAAGCCCCCAATAACTAAACTTATATGAGCGACCGAAGAATAAGCGACTAAAGACTTTAAATCAATCTGACGTAAACACATTAATCTTACTAAGCTACCCCCAACTAAACTTAAAATTAATCAAAAAATATTTATTTTTAAAGATACCTTCAAAATAATAGGAAATACCCGAATTATACCATACCCCCCTAACTTTAATAAAATACCAGCTAAAATTATAGACCCTGAAACAGGGGCTTCTACATGTGCCTTTGGTAGTCATAAATGAACTAAAAATATAGGTATTTTAACTAAAAAAGCAAAAGTTAAAAAAAAATATAATAATAAATGAATTAAATCAAATTCCTTTATAAATAAAAAATTTAAAAAAAATTCTTCACTAAAAATAAAAAAAAGTGCTATTAATAAAGGCAAAGAAGCAAACAATGTATAAAATAAAAGATAAAGTCCAGCTTGCAATCGTTCTGGCTGATACCCTCAACCAAAAATTAAAAATAAAGTAGGAATTAAACTTCTCTCAAAAAAAATATAAAATAAAAATATATTTAAACTCATAAAAGTTAAAATCAATAAAATTAATAAACATAAAACATTAAACAAAAAATAATTAAAATTCAACTTTGTAAAATAAATATTTCTACTAGACATAACTATTAAAGCACAAATTCAAACACTTAATAATACTAAACCAAAAGACAATAAATCTATACCAAAAAAAAAACTTACTCTAAATATTATTAAATTAAAATTACACATAATTATAATAAAAAAAACAAAAAAAAACATATTTTGAACCATTCAAAATATATTTTTTATAAAACAAATAGGTATTATAAATAATAAAAATATTAAAAACTTTAACATTGTAAAAAAGAATAACTTAAAAAATAATCATTACCATGAGACCGAATTATTAAAACTAAAATTGAAAGACCTAAAACCCCTTCACAAACAGAAAAGACCAAATAATACATTCTAAAATATTGAATAAAATCAAAAAAATTTAAATAAAAAAACATAAATAAAAACAAGTTCAATACCATAAATTCCAAACTTAACAATATATTTAACAAATGTTTATAGGAAAAAATAAAAGAAATAACCCCTATAAAAAAAAATATAAATATTATTAATAATAAAACTGTTAACATTATTTAAATAGTTTAACAAAAACATTGGTCTTGTAAACCAAAATTAAAATATCTTTTTTTTAAATAAAAAAATTTCCAATAAATCAGAAAAGAATAAAAACTCATCATTAATCCCCAAAATTAATATTTTAAATAAACTATTTTCTGACATAAAATTATACAAAATTTACTTATATTATCATTAATTTTAATTTCACTAATTTTTTCTTTTATATCTCATCCTTTATCTATAGGACTAATTTTAATAATTCAAACTATATTGATTGTTATTTTATCAGGACTTTTCACCAAAACATTTTGATTCTCCTACTCCTTATTTTTAATTTTTTTAGGTGGAATATTAATTTTATTTATATACATAACATCAATTGCTTCAAATGAAGAATTTAAATTTAAAATTAATTTTAAACTAATAGGTTTTACAATTACTTACTTAATATTAATTTTATTATTTATATTCTTTTTTAATGAAAAATTGCTATTCTTTAATAAAATTATTAACTTAGACTCTTCAAGAATTTCATTTCTAAAAACAATAATGCTAGATAATAACTTAATATTAAATAAAATATATAACTTTCCAATAAATATAATTACTATTCTTCTAGTAAATTACTTATTTTTAACCTTAATCGCAGTTGTAAAAATTACTAATATCTTCGAAGGACCTTTACGAAGAAAATCCAATTTTTAACCTTTTAATTAATATATATATATATATATATATATATATTTATTAAATAAATATCTACAACAACACACACACACACACACACACATATATATATATATATATATATATTATAATGAATAAACCCTTACGAAAATCACACCCCTTATTTAAAATTATAAATAATGCATTAGTAGACCTTCCCGCTCCTTCAAATATTTCAAGATGATGAAATTTTGGTTCCTTATTAGGACTTTGTTTAATTGTTCAAATAGCAACTGGGCTATTCCTAGCTATACACTATACTGCCGACACCACTATAGCCTTCAACTCTGTTAATCATATTTGTCGAGATGTAAACTATGGGTGACTTCTACGAACCCTCCATGCTAACGGAGGATCATTTTTTTTTATTTGTATTTATTTTCATATTGGCCGAGGTATATACTATGGTTCTTATAAATACTTATATACATGAATAGTAGGAGTTATTTTACTATTTTTAACAATAGGAACAGCCTTCATAGGGTATGTTTTACCTTGAGGTCAAATATCTTTTTGAGGAGCCACAGTTATTACAAACCTTTTATCAGCAATTCCTTATATAGGTATCGACCTTGTTCAATGACTATGAGGGGGCTTTGCAGTAGACAACGCTACATTAACACGATTTTTTACTTTTCATTTTTTATTCCCATTTGTTATTGCAGCTTTTACAATAATCCACCTATTATTTTTACATCAAACAGGGTCTAATAACCCATTAGGAATTAATAGAAATTCAGATAAAATCCCATTTCATCCTTATTTCTCATACAAGGATATTTTTGGTTTCATAATTTTATTAATATCTTTATGTTTTATCTGTTTAATCTGACCTTATTCATTAGGAGACCCAGATAATTTTATTCCTGCCAATCCTCTAGTAACCCCTCCCCATATCCAACCAGAATGATATTTTTTATTTGCTTATGCTATTCTCCGATCAATCCCAAATAAATTAGGGGGAGTTATTGCGCTAGTTATATCTATTGCTATTTTATTTATCCTTCCTTTTACTAATAAATTTAAATTTCAAAGAACACAATTTTACCCTATTAATCAAATCTTATTTTGAATTATAACTATAACAGTTATTTTATTAACTTGAATTGGGGCCCGCCCAGTTGAAGACCCTTATATTATTACAGGCCAAATTCTAACAGTTACTTATTTCTCTTATTTTTTAATTAACCCAATAATCTCTATTTGATGACAAAACCTATTAAAATAAATTTTAAAACAATACTTATTATTTTTAACTTATAATTTTAATTAATAAAAATAATAATTTTAGTTAATGAGCTTGAATAAGCCTATGTTTTGAAAACATAAAATAGAAATAATAACTTTCTATTAACTTTTTTATACTATAAAATTAATAATCATTTATACTAATTTTAATTATTAAAAAATAAAAATATTTATTCCAATAAATAAAAACAAAAAATTTAATACTGAAGGTAAATATCTTTTTCAAGCCATATTTATAAGCTTATCATAACGATAACGAGGATACGCCCCCCGTACTCAAATAAATAAAAAAGCAATAAAATTTAACTTTAAAAAATAAAAAAATGAAATAACGTCAGACCCTAAAAATAATAAAACAAACAATATTCTTATAAATAAAATACTAGCATACTCGGCCAAAAAAATTAAAGCAAATCCCCCTGCACCATACTCAACATTAAACCCTGACACTAATTCTGATTCTCCCTCAGCAAAATCAAAAGGAGTTCGATTTGTTTCTGCTAATCTAGAAATCATTCATATTATGCCGATTGGATAAAATAAAATAATAAACCAAATATATTTTTGATAAAACTCAAAATATACTAAATTCAATCTAGAAATTAAAAATAAAACACTCAATAACATAATAACTAAAGCAACTTCATAAGAAATTGTCTGAGCAATAGCCCGCAAAGAACCTAATAAAGCATATAATGAATTAGAAGACCACCCCGCCAACATAACTATATACACCCCAAATCTTATACAACAAAAAAAAAATAAAACTCCTAAATTAAAAGAATACAATTTAATTAGATAAGGCATACATAATCAAATAAACAAAGATATAAATAAAGAAAAAATAGGAGAAAAATAATAAATAACTCTATTAGAATAAATAGGTAAAATTTGTTCTTTTGTAAATAATTTAATTGCATCACAAAAAGGTTGAAGAAGTCCGAAATACCCAATTTTATTAGGCCCTTTGCGAATTTGAATCAATCCTAAAACTTTACGTTCTAATAAAGTTAAAAAAGCAACTCTAATTATAACAAAAATAACTAATAATAAACTACTTAAATAAGGCATAAATAAATCAATATTAAAAATCAATACTATTTATAGAAAAACTTCTATATACTTAAATTCTAAATTTAATACACTTTATCTGCCAAAATAGTAAAAAATAAAACATAAAATTATTAATTTTAAAAATTTATTATAAAACTTAATTTTTTTCTAATAATCCAAAAAAATTTCTTTTATATATTTGGTCCTTTCGTACTAAAATATAAATTTGTATATAAAGATAGAAACCAACCTGGCTTAAACCGGTTTGAACTCAGATCATGTAAGAATTAAATAGTCGAACAGACTAAAAGTTTAAACTTCTACACCTAAACTTAAATCTTAATCCAACATCGAGGTCGCAAACTTTTTTATCGATTTGAACTCTCCAAAAAAATTACGCTGTTATCCCTAAAGTAACTTAATTTATTAATCCAAAAACTCAGGATCAAACAATTTAAACTAACAATAATAAATGATTATTTTAAATTAAAGAGTTAATTAAATCTTTAAATCACCCCAATCAAATAAATAACAAAAATTAAAAATACAATTATTCTAATTAATTAATAAAATTTATTTATAAAGCTTTATAGGGTCTTATCGTCTTTTAAAAAAATTTTAGTTTTTTTACTAAAAAAACAAATTCATTTAAATTTAACATAATAAAACTTATTTTTTATCAAACCTTTCATTCCAGTCTTCAATTAAAAAACTAATGATTATGCTACCTTTGCACGGTCAATATACCGCGGCTCTTTAAATTATATCATCAGTGTGCAGGCCTTATTTTTTAAAAATTTTTAAAAAACAATGTTTTTGTTAAACATATAAAAATAATATTGTCGAATTCATAAAATTAAAAACAAAAAATTTTTTACAATTTAAATTATTAAATAAAACTACTAATTTAATTATCATTAAATTAATTTTATAATTAATTTAATTATATTAAATAAAAAATTAAAACAATATAAAATAAATACTAACTATTAAAAAATTAATTAAAACATTTTATTTAAAAATACCTATTTTTAAGGTTATATTTTTTTTATTTATTAAAAATTATTTTTAAAATTTTATTTTAAAGCTCAACCCTTAAAATATTTAAATAATTTAATTATTAATGTAAAATATAAATTAAAAAATTTAATTTAAATCACCTATAATAATAAAAAATTATTTTTAAATTTAATTTATTTCTTTAAAAATTATATAACTTCAAGAACAATTAACGTTTCATTTTAAAAAATTTGTAAATCATATTTTTTACACAATAAAACACCCAAATTTTTAAATATCTTTTGAATTATAAATTATTTAAATAAAAAATTTAAAATTTAATTAATCCTGATACACAAGGAACTAAAAATTAATTATTCTTTTTAATAAAAAACTATTTCAATAATTATTTCAATTTTCATTCTCATTACTATAATCTATAAAAATTAAATAAATATTATTTCTTTTTATTTTACTTAAACCATAAAAAATATTTTTATTATTAAAAATTTACATTAATATAAAATTTATACTAAAATAAAATACTCATATAAAAAATTAAATTTTTATTTTTCAATTTAAAACGACTTGCACGTATTTCTTTTTAATGTAAATAAAACACTTCACTAATTAAGCTTTAAACTGTATTTCTAGAGACATCTTCCGATATACCTACTATGTTACGACTTATCTCATTTAATAAAAATAAATAACGAGAGCGACGGGCGATATGTGCATATTTTAAAACTATAATCAATTAATTTTTATAAATTAATTTACTTTTAAATCCACCTTTAATTTTAAATTTAATTAAAATATCCATAAAATAAATTTTTTTTATTGTAATTCATTTCTACTTTTACATAAACTATACCTTGATTTGACATTATTTTAAATTAAAAATTCAGAAAATTTTTTAATTCTTTTAAAACATTCTGATGACAACGATATATAAATTGTTAACAAATAAAAGTAAAATATTCGTGGATTATCGATTACAGAACAAATTCCTCTAAACAGAATAAAATACCGCCAAATTTTTTAAGTTTTAAAAAATTAATTAATACTACCTTAATTTTATATAATTTTATACAATTTAAATAATAGGGTATCTAATCCTAGTTTATCTTTAAATTTTAAAAGATTCAAATATTTTAAATAATAATATAAAAATTTATATAAAATTTAAATTTCACTTAAAAATTTATATTTACCTTTATATAACATTTATCTTTACAATAAAATAAATTTTAACTTCTACTAAAAAAATTTAATTTCATTATTTGTATAACCGCGATTGCTGGCACAAATTTTACCAATAATTTAAAATAATAACTATAATTTAACGTTTATTAAATTAATAATACTAATTACTACTATTTAAAATTATATATAATCTAATTTATTTATTTATTTAAAATTAATAAATCAACTAAAATTATTATATGTAAAATTTTATTTTATTAAATTTTTTAACAAAAATAAAACTAATTTTTAAAATTTAAAACAGAAACATATTATAAAAAATATTAAATTAATCACATATATTAAATAAAAATAATTATTTAATAAAATATAATAAATTCAATTAAATTAATTAAAAAAAGTACAATTAAGAAACTATATAATAATTATTTTTTTTTCCCTTTTTAATATGTAATAAATATGTATATTATAAAAAAATATTAAATTGATCATATATATTAAATAAAAATAATTATTTAATAAAATATAATAAATTCAATTAAATTAATTAAAAAAAGTAC